TAGAGAAATGGAAAAAAGAAAACTGTAATGAGATAATAAAGAAAGATTTGGATATGCGTAAAGATATAATCCATTTTTCATCCGAAACAAAACAAGAGAAGTCTTTGACTTATTTTCCTAAGTTAGAAGTTTCAATGAAATGAATTGAATAAGTTCTATTTGTTCAATTAGACCCGGAAAATAAAACAAGGAATAAGAATAGAATCTTTGACAAACAGGAGAAAGAATCATGATTCTTTCGATACAAGACGACACAATAAAAGGATTTTATTGTGTCGTCTTGTATCTAATCGAATAAACGATTAGGAAGACTAAGAATACTTTGTATAAAATCTAAAATCTTTTTTCCTTTTTCCCGTCCTTGCCTTGTATTCTTATGCTTCTTTTCTATCATTAGTAATGGTATACAAATAATGAGTTTAAGACATTCCGCAAAAGAAAAAAGAGTAAAAAAAACAAAAAAAGAAAAGACTTATAGAATCTTTTGAATAATATCTAATTCTATTGATCAAGAAGAATTTGGCACTTTTACCAACTTTCTTTTAATTTTAAGGAATCTCTAGATCTAGAAATTCATTTCGTACAACTGAACCTTTTCAAACTGTTTCTTTTTCAGAACCAAAAATATTTGTGCCAAAATCACAGATGCCAAGAAGAATAGAAGACCTTGGACTCGTAATGGATCTTGAAGCACTATTTCTGCGTCTCCCTGACCAAAACCTCCTACATTTGGATTACTTGTTAATGGTTGATCAAGCTTGATGGATTCACCTTCTGAAACAAGAAGTTCTGGTCCTGGAGGTAAAATATCAACCACTTGACGTCCTTCTGATGCATCAACTATGGTTATTTCATATCCACCCTTTTCTTTACGTATTATTCTGCTTACTATACCAGCAGATGTAGCATTATAAACTGTATTGTTACTCTTGCTACCATCAGGATAAATCTGACCCCTTCCCCTGTTCCCACCTACATATATGGGATATTTTAAGAAGTGAACGTCTTTTTTCGTAGCAGGGTCGGGGGAAAGAATAGGAAAGACGATTTCACTATATTTCTGACCGGAAACAGGACCTATCACAAGAATATTTCTTTTATTAGGACGATAACACTGAAAAGAAAGATTGCCCATCTTTTCTTTCATTTCGGGAGAAATACGATCGGGGGGAGCTAATTCGAATCCCTCGGGTAAAATAAGAACAGCTCCTACATTCAAAGCTCCCTTTTTACCATTAGCAAGAACTTGTTTAAGTTGCATATCATAAGGAATTTGAACAACTGCTTCAAATACAGTATCAGGAAGCACAGCTTGTGGAACTTCAATATCCACGGGCTTATTAGCTAAATGGCAATTGGCACATACAATTCGCCCAGTTGCTTCTCGTGGATTTTCATAACCCTGCTGCGCAAAAATGGGATATGCGTTTGAAATAGATGCTCGAGTTATTACATATATCATGATCGATACATAAATGGATCGAGTCATCTGTTTTTTTACCCAAGAAAAAGTCTTTCTATTTTGCATGGTCTAATCATTGATCCTCGGAATTTCTACAATAAATTTGATAGGTAGCTAGTAGAATTCCCTATCCACAAGTTTGCCATTGTATTGATTGTACTGAAAGAATTGTACTGGTGGAACATAGTATGAATACCTTGAATTGAAAAGGTAGAAAAGTAAGATGAAAAATGATTTATTTATACACGAATAAAGATTCTGATTTGATTGATATCAAAAGATCTAATGAATTATTCATTCATTGAATGATAAATTACTACAAGCGAAGGAGATACACGATTTAAAAAATGGAAGATCCAATATTTTACACTTGTATCTAGAATCACTGGAAAAGTGGAAACAAGACCAGATATAATCTGATCATTCTGAGCCAATCCAAAATCGTTGTAGATCGAACCAATCATTAGTTCCCAACCATGGGTCGAGTGAAATCCGATCCAGAAATCAGTAACTAAAAGAATCGAAAAAGCTTTAATTGTATCACTTAAGTTATAGAGAAATTCCTGAATCCAAGAATTTAGAATGAAAAGTTCTTCATTACGCAGAAAAAAATAACCACTTAGAATAGCGAAACATATTAGATTTGTAGATAAATGCAAAATGATATGGAAATGAGATTCATTGTGTCTTTGGACCAATTGTATTGTTTCCTTATGCATTCCTATACGAAGCCTTTGCATATGTGTCTCCGAGTATTCCTTTATCATCTCGTCCAACAGGAATAATTCTTCTAATTCCATAAATCTTTCTAGAACATCTTTCTCTTGAATATCATTCAAAAGGATTTCGGATTGCCTGGTATTCCACCAATTAAGAACCCAAGTTTCTAGGCATTTCTTAAATGATAGAGAAACCCACCAGGGTAAAAAGAGTATAGACACAATATATGGTAGGGAAGCCAATGCTTTCTTTTTTTTCATTCTGTATCCGTGATGTGAATTTTTAATGAACCTGTTTCATTCGTCGATTCTATCTGATATTTCTATTTCTATGAAGCACAAATCATAAAAAAAAAAGAGCCTATAACTCTAACAAGAACAAGGTATCGAACCTATGGATCTTTTCCTATTTTTGTTTTTGTGTAATAATTGAGTATCTTGATCTAGAATAATCTAGAATAGAACATAGAAGAAGGGCCCTTTTCAAATCAAATGAAAAAAAAAGAAGTAAATATTCTTTCCATATTCCAGAGATCTCAATTAGGCAAATTGTAACCAATTTCCTCTGAATTTCTTCCTTTCGATGAAGACTCGAAACCCATTTGAACTAACGAATCTAATTTGGATTTCAATACGAACCTTACCGGATCCTTTAATTCTTTTATTTCTATTTTGAATTTGAAAGATTTCACTGTCTAACCACAGCGCGGGGATAGGGTATCAATTCAAAGGCCTAAAAAGAGGAATTCTGTTTTACGAAAATAAAACACATGTTAAGAGATTTGATGAATCTATACTGAATTAGTATTAGACCTTTTTTTAGTTACTAGTATAAAGAAAAGGGTGAAGCTGGACGCCATGTGTATACGTATACAAAACAGTTTTTGTGTACAAATAGTTTAGCCTTAAACTATTTTCAAATAGATTTTCTTTGATTAGTTATATTAGATTTTATTAATCCATATACATCCATCATACGTCCTCCTGCTTTTGATTTTTAGATGTATTAAGTTCCTTCTTTCATTTTTCTTCAGTTCATTTCAAAATACTTCAATAGGTACGCGCAAGAAATAGGCCAATTCGGCAGCTTTTTGTTCAATTTCTCGTGGAGTCAAATTCTCATCAGTACGGGTCAAGGGAATGGCTCCTTGGCCCCTTATTTCCATATAAAGGACACGACGAGGAAAAAGCCCTTCTCTCACCTCCATTCTGATTGATTGGATATCTTTCAGAAAGAAACGAAGGAAGATGCGACGATTTTTTCCAGGAAATCCCCAACGAAAAAGGGACATTATCCCTTCTTTTCTATCAAATCGGTCATAACCACTACCTACATTCCATGAAATTGTGCACCACAAATAAGAACTAATGAATAGACCTGCGATCCCATAGAAAGACATCACGATCCCTTGTGGGAAGAAAATAATTTGCTGAGACGGAAAGACGGATATCAGATTTTTACCAAGATAACTGGAAGTTCCAACTACTAAGAATCCTAGTGAACCTAAAAAAAGGATAAAGGCCCAGCAAAAATTACTTGTTTTTCGAGACCCCATTATAAATTCTATCCATATATATTCTGATCGCCAGTTCATACTATACTAGATCCAGTTGCATTTGATTGGAATTGATAAAATAACCCAAATGGATTTGACTCGACTTTTCTTGCTTGATCCTGAAGTAACTCTCATCAACTAGAAGCATTACGACGGGAACCATTAGGAATAATTGCTTAGATACATTGAGTTTCTATTTCAAAGATTTTTCAAAAAAGATTTGCTGATGATCATTTTTAATTGAATCATTGAATTTATTAAGCTAGAAACACATATACATGCATTAATGCGTATATTATGCATCGGCATACATAAAAAAAAAAAAAAAAAAAGAAAAAAACTCTTCCATTTGTTTTCGGAAAGGCCACGGCCGCATATCATATATCCTACCATATTACATTAAAAGAGTATCTGTATGATGATCCAGTGTTGAAATAAATTGATGAGATTTGGTCCCATCATATTTAGACAATCTTATTTCTTTGGACATAAAGAGATAAAGAAGCCATTGCGATTGCCGGAAATACTAGGGCCACTAAAGGAACAAAAATAGAGGGAAGGTTCAAATCTATCATAGAATGGGTACCTCGATTTCCTATTTGTACCTATTATAATTCTAAATTCTAATTATAAAGATATCTTATGATAAGTCTATCTATTAGAAATAGAAAGAATATTAAGATAATCTTAATAGGAAGAAGTGAAGTATTTAATAATAAATAACGAATTTCGAACTAAATTAAGTGTACCTATTCATATTTATACACGAATATGTATGAGAATCCGATTTCTTAAATCGGATTCTTTTTATCCCATCCTTATCTTCATCGTCTTTCTATCTTTATATGAATATGTCAAAAAGACGGAGAAGATTCTTTTTATCTACCGGATTCTTTATCGGAAGGAGAAAGAAATTATTTTTTATCTTGTCAATAGAGGGATGCTTATTCAGAATTAGGAAGAGAGGTAGAATAAAAAAAGGATCCGGAGCAAAAAGTAATTATCCAAAACTTCTGACTCTTACTACATTTATAACTGATGTTCCCAAAGAAAACACCATCTTCTTAGTTTTCATTATAATGAACTAAATGCTTAGTCACTACAAAGAAAAATAACTGAAACTAGTGCTATACTTCCATTTGAAAATGAAGAATTTCAATCTTTTTTTAATCTTGATTAAAGGGAAGGAAACCATGTAGTTGAAATAACTCATTCAGAACACCTTTTAAAAGATTACGTGGTACGATTGAGTCGAATAAGCCC